AAAAACTTTAAATAGTGTATAGAGATGAATTTTAGGGACCAAATAATCAACTAGAGGTTTTCCTGTTTTCCGGGGGGTTTTCAGGAGTGTTAGAGATCTCACTAGTTTAGGGGGGTAGGGGGGTTTTTACCCGTAAAAGCCGAGGGGTAATATAACAGATGTGTTAGGAGTTATGATCATACCTTATGCTCTTGATATCCTTATATGTGGTTAATGAATTAATATCTTTCCACCATGAATACTATTTACAGTGAGAGCAAGAAAAATGCTCACCCTTGTTTGTCATTACCGTGTGCACTGTGAAATGCCAAGTGAAAGGAAGACAAAAAAAAGAAACCCCTTACCCGCTGGAGAGAACGCCCGGCTTGCTGGGTAACGAGGAGTATGTTTTCCACCATTAACTTATGTAAGCGTCGATGAAAGAGCGGGGAGTAAATAAACTTAATGGCCCTGAAGTAGGAACCAAATGCCAGGAATAATTCACTAAGTGAAACCCCCACGATTATTGTCCCTGACCATCAATAAGAGTTATCATTAAGATATAGTCCTGTTGGTCGGTTCTTATTGAGTTAAACTGTTGATATCTATTATGAATGTTGGGGTATGGTCTGAATTCACCCATTAATGTTGTGTGGAGTGCTTAAAGTCTCGTTAAGGTCTAGATAAGTATTTTACAACCCTTAGTATTGGGGTTTATGTCTACCTTAGTTGTTTGGTGAGATATTGATGGTTAATTCCTATGTATGGTTATTATACATATAAATGTACTAGAAAACCAGTGATATGGTTACTATAAATTAATGGTATAAATACATACATGTACAAAAAATTTGCTATTATATATGTCAGAGGGTAGTTTAAAGTTAGAATCCTAGCTTTGGGAGCTAGGGGTAGGGGTTAAAGTCCCCTTTCTCTGAGCAGTAGGGAGGACTTTAACCTCCGGCGTTCGGCTTACAAGACCGACGCTCTGGCGCTGAGCTACTAATGCACGCTTGTTCTAGTATTTTGTTCTCTACTCAGCCTGTTATAGGGATAAGGGCTAGGAATAGGAGGAAATACAAGAATGAGGCAACTTGTCCTACGATAATAAAGGGGTGTTCAACAGGCATGCCCCCGATTCACGTAAGGATGATGACATCTGCGACAAGGAGTCAGAATAAAAACTGTGTGAAAGGTCGGAATGTAAAGCTTCGTTGTTTAGAAGTGTGGAGGATTGGGACTACTATTAGGACGAGAATGGAGAATAGGAGTGCGAGGACGCCCCCTAGTTTGTTAGGGATGGATCGGAGGATGGCGTAGGCAAATAGGAAGTATCATTCGGGTTTGATGTGAGGCGGAGTCACTAGGGGGTTGGCGGGGATGAAGTTGTCAGGGTCGCCTAGGAGATTAGGAGAGAATAGTGCTAGGGAGGTAAGTGCAATTAGAAGTGTTGCAAAGCCTAGCAGGTCTTTGTAGGAAAAGTAGGGGTGGAACGAAATCTTGTCGGAGTCGGAGTTCAGGCCGGTAGGGTTGTTTGAGCCAGTTTCGTGGAGGAAAAGGACATGAAGGATAAAGAATGCTGCGATGACGAAGGGAAGCAGGAAGTGGAATGCGAAGAATCGAGTCAGGGTTGCGTTATCTACGGAAAAGCCGCCTCAGATTCATTGAACGAGTGTATTTCCTACATAGGGTACTGCGGATAGAAGGTTAGTAATGACTGTGGCCCCTCAGAATGATATTTGTCCTCAGGGGAGGACATAGCCCACGAAGGCAGTACCTATTAATAACAGAAGGAGAACTACTCCTGTGTTTCAAGTTTCTTTATAAAGATAAGATCCGTAGTAAAGTCCTCGGCCGATGTGAAGGTAGATGCAGATAAAAAAGAAGGATGCGCCGTTAGCGTGCATGTTTCGGATAAGTCAGCCGTAGTTTACATCTCGGCAGATGTGAGCGACGGAGGTAAATGCTGTTGCGATATCTGATGTGTAGTGTATTGCTAGAAATAGCCCTGTAAGGATTTGGGTGGCCAAGCAAAGCGCAAGGAGGGAGCCGAAGTTTCATCATGCTGAGATGTTGGATGGGGCTGGTAGGTCAATGAGAGAGTCGTTTACGATTTTTAGGAGGGGGTGAGTTTTCCGTAGGGTGGCCATTATAGTTCTTGTAGTTGAATGACAACGGTGGTTTTTCAAGCCATTAGTCTGGGTTCAAATCCCGGCAGGAATAAATGACTTTTATTATGTATTTAGTTTTATTTTCTTTTGTTCTTGGGCTGGTTGCGGTTGCTTCCAACCCATCTCCGTATTTTGCTGCCCTAGGGTTAGTTGTTGTAGCGGGGATAGGGTGTGGTGTACTGGTGGGGCATGGGGGTCCTTTTTTGTCGTTGGTGCTGTTCTTGATTTATTTAGGTGGGATGTTAGTTGTGTTTGCATATTCGGCGGCACTTGCTGCTGAGCCATACCCCGAGACTTGGGGGAGTCGGCCTGTTGTCACATATATGGCAGTGTACTTAGTTGGGGTAATATTAGTTGCTGCGTTATTTTGAGGGGGGTGATACGAGTCGTCTTGGGGGTCGGCGGATGAGTTAGGGGAGTTTTCGATGTTTCGAGGGGATATGGCAGGGGTTGCCTTGATATACTCTGCAGGGGGATGGATATTAGTTATTAGTGCGTGGGTTCTTCTTTTGACGTTATTTGTTGTGTTAGAGTTGACTCGGGGGCTTAGTCGTGGTGCGCTTCGGGCTGTTTAGTGGGTAACTAATAAGACCATGAGGACGAGGGTGAGTAGGAAGAGGGAGAGGTAGGTTTTAATCATACCTCGTTGAATGTTGCTAGCTGTTGAAATTAAAGGAAGATTAGAGGCGGTAATGGCTTTAGGGCCCGCTTTTTCTAACCAGGTTTGGTCAACTATTTGGCTGGCAATTGCTTGGCCTAAGATAAGGTTTAGTTTAGGGGTAAAGCGGTGGATAATTGATGGGAAAAAGCCTAGTATATTTGAGAAATGGTGGGGGGCGAGTTTTGGGGTTGGTTTAAATTGTTTATTTGTTAGGGATGCTAATTCAAGGGCAGTTAATGCACCAATAATTGTAACTGTTAGGGCGGCTAGTTTTAGGAGGGGTGGTATGGTTATGATAGGGGTCTTTAAAGGAAGGAGGTTGGAAGTAATTAGGAGGCCGGCGATGATGCTACCTCATGCTAGTCGTTTGATAGGATTAATTACTGCTGGGTTGTTTTCGTTGATAGGGGAGAGTGAATTAAATCGCGGGTGGCCTATCACGACGAAGAAAACGACTCGCATGCTGTAGATGGCTGTAAAAGAGGTTGCTAGGAGGGTTAGGGCGAGGGCTCAGGCGTTAAGATAAGAGGTGTTAAGAGCTTCAATGATGGCATCTTTTGAGAAAAAGCCTGCCAGGAAGGGGGTTCCCGTGAGGGCTAGGCTTCCGATAGTAAGGCAAGAGGATGTAAAGGGGGCCAGGTGGTGTATGCCTCCTATTTTTCGGATGTCTTGTTCGTCGTTTAAGCTGTGGATAATTGAGCCGGAACACAAGAATAGTATAGCTTTAAAGAAGGCATGGGTACAGATGTGAAGAAAGGCTAGTTGTGGTTGGTTAAGGCCAATGGTTACTATTATTAAGCCTAGCTGACTTGATGTGGAGAATGCAACAATTTTTTTGATATCATTTTGGGTAAGAGCGCAGGTAGCGGTGAATAAGGTGGTGAGGGCGCCTAGACACAGGCAGGTGGTTAGGGCAGTAGGGTTATTTTCTATAAGGGGGCTCATTCGGACCAACAGGAAGATCCCTGCAACAACTATTGTGCTGGAGTGCAGTAGGGCAGAGACCGGTGTAGGGCCCTCCATTGCAGAGGGAAGTCACGGGTGAAGGCCAAATTGAGCTGATTTTCCTGTTGCGGCAATAATTAGTCCAAGGAGGGGGAAGGTTAGGTCAAGGTCTTTGGCGGCTGCAAATACTTGTTGTATTTCTCAGGAGTTGAGGTTTGTTGCTATTCATGCCATGGCAAAGATTAGCCCGACGTCCCCGACTCGGTTGTAAAGAACGGCTTGTAGGGCTGCAGTATTGGCGTCTGTCCGGCCGTACCATCAGCCGATAAGGAGGAATGATATGATCCCAACCCCTTCCCAGCCAATAAAGAGCTGGAATATATTATTAGCTGTGACGAGGATTACTATTGCAATAAGAAACGTCAGGAGATATTTAAAGAAACGGTTTATGTACGGATCTGCATGCATATATCAAGATGCAAATTCTAGGATTGATCATGTAACATATAGGGCGATGGGGGTAAAAACAATTGAATAGTGGTCAAATTTAAGGCTGATGTTGACGTCGAATGTAAGGGTGTTTATTCAGTTTCAGCTTGTGATAATGGTTTCTAACCCTTCGTTTAGGTAGAGGAAAAGGGGGAGTAGGCTAACAAAAAATGCTAGTTTAACTGCTGTTTTAACCTGGGAGAGGGATCAGTCGGGGGTTTGGGGGTTGGGGGAAAGTGTTGTCGTTAAGGGGTAGGCTAGGAGTGTAAAGATAAGGATTAGGCTCGAAGTTATTATTAAGGAAGTAGGGTGCATAGCTGCTACTTGGATTTGCACCAAGAGTTTTTGGTTCCTAAGACCAACGGATGAGCTGTTATCCTTTAGGAGCAGGTCGAGTGAGCCCTGGGGTTTAACCAAGGACGGGAAAATTAGCAGTTTTCTTTGCTGCGAGCCTCTCTCGGTGGATAAGGGGGGTTTAACCCCTATTTTTAGAATCACAATCTAATGTTTTAATTAAACTATATCTACAGGTAGTCCAGCCTCAGATTAGTTCTGGCTTAAGGGTGAGTAGTATTAGTGGTAAAAGGTGGAGGAGGATGAGGAGGTGTTCTCGAGAGTGGGTTGGTTCTAGGGCAATAAGATGTGGGGGAAGGGGCCCTCGTTGTGTTATTAGGAATATGTATAGCGAGTAAGCTGCTGTGATCAGGGTGCCTGCCCCTGTTAGCGCAAGGGTCCACCATGACCAGTTGAATAGAGAGGTGATAATTATCAGCTCCCCTATTAGATTAGGTAGGGGTGGGAGGGCTAAATTGGCGAGGCTTGCAATAAACCATCAAGTCGCTATTAGGGGGAGGACCATTTGCAGGCCTCGTGCCAGGATCATCGTTCGGCTGTGTGTTCGTTCGTAATTGGTGTTTGCTAGGCAGAAAAGGGCCGAGGATGTTAAGCCATGAGCGATTATAAGGATTAATGCTCCGGTGAATCCTCACGGCGTTTGGATTAGGATACCTCCTGCAACCAGGCCTATGTGGCTGACTGATGAGTAGGCAATAAGGGACTTTAAGTCTGTTTGACGTAGGCAAATTGAGCCTGTTATAATAACGCCTCAGAGTGCGAAGATAATAAAGGGATAGCTTAGTTTTTCAGTTAGGGGTTCTAACATGATTATCATTCGCATTATTCCGTATCCCCCAAGTTTCAAAAGGACAGCAGCGAGCACCATTGATCCTGCGATAGGGGCTTCTACGTGCGCTTTGGGAAGCCAAAGGTGTACGCCGTAGAGGGGTATTTTTACTAGGAAAGCCAAAAGGCATCCCGTCCATCAAAGTTTATCTGCGTAGCTTACGAGAGGTAGGGGGTTTGAGTATTGTAGGGTCAAGAGTGATAGGGTGCCGGTGTTGTTTTGGAGGAGAAGGAGGGCAACAAGCAGGGGGAGGGAGCCCGCCAAGGTATAAAATAGGAAATAAGTGCCGGCGTTAAGCCGTTCTGTCTGGTTTCCTCAGCGAGTGATGATGATTAGTGTCGGGATCAGTGTAGCTTCGAACATAACATAAAATATGATTAGTTCTGTGGCGCCAAAGGCTAGGATGAGGAAGAATTGCAGGGAGGTTAGGAGTGTGATGTATATTCGTTGTCGGCTTACTGGCTCAAGGGCTGTGTGTTTCTGGCTTGCAAGGATTATAAGGGGGAGGAGCCAGCAGGTAAGAACTAAGAGAGGGGTTGAGAGGGCATCCGTAGCTAGGTAGGTATTGAGGCAAGATCAGCCTGTTTCAGAGAGGTTTTTCAGTCAAGTAAGGCTAGCTAGGGCAATAATAAAACTGTGGGCAAGGGTGGTAGGTCAAAGTCACTTTGCGGGCGTTAGCCATGTTGTGGGGATTAGTATAAAAGTGGGGAGGAGGATTTTTAGCATTGTAGAAGGTTAAGGCTTTGGAGTCGATCGGTTCCATGTGTCCGGGCAGTTGCAACAAGTAGGGCGAGGCCTGCACTTGCTTCGCAAGCTGAGAAGGCGAGGAGGAGTATGGGGGAGGAGGAGAAGGTGGTGGAGTCTAATTGAAGGGTCCAGAGAGAGAGGGCAATGAAGAGGGAAAGTATCATGCCTTCTAGGCATAACAAGGCGGAAAGAAGGTGATAGCGGTGAAATGCTAGGCCTGCAAGCCCTAGTATAAAGGTGGATGAAAAGGCGAAGTGGACAGGGGTCATCAGGCAATTATGGACTTTAACCACAAGTTTTTGAGCCGAAATCAAATGTTTTTCTTAGACTAAAAGCCTATTCGGCTCATTCAAGGCCTCCTTGTATTCACTCATAAATTAAGCCGAGGGTCAGCAGTGCTAAGACGGCGGAAGCCCAAATGAAGGTTGTGAGGGGGGTGTCTAGTTGGTCTCCTCAGGGGAGGGGGAGGAGGAGTGCAATCTCTAGGTCAAATAAGAGAAATAGGATGGCAACAAGGAAGAATCGAAGTGAGAAAGGTAGGCGGGCTGATCCTAAGGGGTCGAAGCCACATTCGTAGGGGGAGAGCTTCTCGTGGTCTGGGTTTATTTGCGGCAGTCAAAAGGAGACAATAGCCAAGAGTGTGGAAAGGATGAGGGTAATGGCGATAATGGTCGTAATAAGATTCATTATCTTTCCTTGGGTTTGAACCAAGACTAGGTGATTGGAAGTCACATATACTCCATTAATATTAGAAAGATTATGACCCTCATCAGTAGATAGAGATGTATAGGAAGAGTCACACAACGTCTACGAAGTGTCAATACCAGGCGGCTGCTTCGAATCCGAAGTGATGGTCTGATGTAAAGTGGTGTCGGATTTGGCGAAGAAGGCAAACGGCTAAGAATGTTGAGCCAATAAGGACATGGAGCCCGTGGAATCCTGTAGCTACAAAGAATGTGGCACCATAAACTCCGTCTGCAATTGTGAAGGGGGCTTCGTTGTATTCTAGGGCTTGAAGGAAGGTGAAGTAGGCCCCTAATAGAATTGTTAAGGCTAGGGATTGGATCGCCTGTTTCCGCTTAGTTTCCATGATGCTGTGGTGAGCTCATGTGACTGTGACTCCTGAGGCAAGAAGAACGGCTGTATTTAGAAGAGGGACTTCAAATGGGTCTAAGGCAGTGATTCCTGCTGGGGGCCAGTAGCCTCCTAGTTCAGGGGTGGGGGCTAGGCTGGAGTGGTAGAAGGCTCAGAAAAATCCAAGGAAGAAAAGGACTTCTGATGTAATGAAAAGGATTATTCCATACCGAAGGCCTTTTTGAACCGGGGGTGTGTGGTGACCTTGGAATGTGCCTTCTCGTACAACATCTCGTCACCACTGGCAGACTGTAAGAGTTAGGAGAATAGTACCAAGGGTTATGAGAAGTACGGAGTGGAAGTGGAATCAAATTGCTAGGCCTGATGTTATTAGCAGGGCGGCAATAGCGCCTGTAAGGGGTCATGGGCTTGGGTCGACTATGTGATAAGGGTGTGCTTGATGGGCCATTAAACGTTTTCTTGTAGGTAGAGGCTTAGTAGGAGAACAAAGACGTAGGCTTGAATCATGGCTACGGCAACCTCTAAGAGAGTGAGTAGGAATAAAACAATGGCTGTTAAGATGGCCACAGTGGGTATTAGGGGAAGAAGAACAAACGCTGCCGTGGCGATTAGTTGAATAAGAAGATGTCCTGCTGTTAAATTAGCTGTTAGTCGTACTCCAAGGGCCAGGGGTCGGATGAATAAGCTAATTGTTTCGATGATAATTAGGACAGGGATGAGTAGGGGTGGTGTTCCTTCAGGGAGGAGATGGCCTAGGGCGTGGGTCGGCTGGTTGCGCATTCCAATAATTACTGTTGCTAATCAGAGGGGGACGGCCAATCCTATGTTAAGGGATAGTTGTGTAGTAGGGGTGAAAGTGTAGGGTAGGAGGCCTAACATGTTCAGGGAGATTAAGAAGACTATTAAGGAGGCTAGAAGGGCAGCTCATTTGTGGCCTCCTGGGTTTAAAGGCAGAAGAAGTTGCTGTGTAAATCGATTAATAAATCACCCTTGAAGGGTTAGTACGCGATTGTTTAATCATCGGGCTGAGGGGGTTGGGAATAAGATTCAGGGAAGTGTTAAGGCTAATGCCATAAGAGGAATTCCTAAATAGACAGGGGATATAAATTGGTCGAAAAAGCTTATTGCCATGGTCAAGTTCAGGGTGTCGCTTTAGGCTTTTCTGTGCTTTGCGGTGTGGGTTCATTTGGGAAACTGTGGGCTGTTACTTTAGGGGGAATTACAATAAGAAACACCAGTCAAGAAAAAGTTAAGATTGCAAACCAAGGGGCGGGGTTGAGTTGAGGCATGTCGCTAAGGGTGGTTGGTAGTCACCAATTTTTAGCTTAAAAGGCTAACGCTGTATACCTGTTTAGCTTCTTAGCGAAGCGTCTTCGACTATTAGTGATGTTCAGTTTTCAAAGTGTTCTAGGGGAACGGCTTCAATTACAATAGGCATAAAGCTGTGGTTGGCCCCGCAAATTTCGGAGCATTGTCCGTAGAAGACTCCGGGTCGGTTAACAATAAAGGTGGTTTGGTTTAGTCGACCTGGTACTGCGTCAACTTTAATACCAAGGGCTGGGACGGCTCACGAGTGAAGGACGTCTTCGGCAGAGATGAGCACTCGGATGGGTGAGTCAACAGGGATTACTATTCGATGGTCTGCTTCTAAAAGGCGGAATTGACCGGGTGTAAGGTCTTGTGTGGGGATTATGTACGAGTCAAACCCCAGGTCTTCGTAGTCTGTGTATTCATAGCTTCAGTACCATTGATGGCCTATTGCTTTAATTGTTAGGTGTGGGTCATTAATTTCGTCCATAAGGTAAAGAATGCGTAAGGAGGGAAGGGCAATAAGGATAAGAATAATTGCTGGTAGAACTGTTCAGATAATTTCGATCTCCTGGGAGTCAAGGATAAGCTTGTCTGTAAATTTAGCAGTTACTATCGCCACAATAATGTAAAGTACTAAGGTGCTAATTAAAAAGACAATTATTAAAGCATGATCGTGGAAATGTAGAAGTTCTTCTATTAAAGGTGAAGCTGCGTCTTGAAATCCTAGTTGGGAGGGATGTGCCATTATGGTTTTAAGACGCGCGAGAGTTTAACTCGCAATTTTGCCTTGACAAGGCATCGTAATGGCATTTTACTAGCGTCTTAGTAAAGAAAGTGGCAGAGCGGTTATGTGGTTGGCTTGAAACCAACTGATGGGGGTTCAACTCCTCCCTTTCTCGTTAGTTTAGTCGGACTTGAACGAAGGCTGGCTCTTCAAATGTGTGATAAGGTGGCGGGCAGCCGTGGAGCCATTCGACGTTTGTTGCGGTTAATTCCACCGAAAGAACTTCACGTTTTGCAGTGAATGCTTCCCAGATAATAAAAAGGAATATGATTACGGCTACAAGGGAAACTAAAGAGCCAATAGAAGAGACTGTGTTTCACAGGGTGTAGGCATCAGGGTAGTCTGAGTATCGCCGAGGCATTCCGGCCAGGCCTAGGAAGTGTTGAGGGAAGAAGGTCAGGTTTACACCTGCAAATATAACCCCGAAGTGGATTTTTGTTCATGTGTCGTGCAGGGTGTAGCCCGTGAATAGTGGGAACCAGTGAACAAAGCCAGCAACGATGGCAAATACGGCTCCTATAGATAGGACGTAGTGGAAATGAGCTACGACATAGTAGGTATCGTGAAGAACGATATCTAGGGAGGAGTTGGCTAGAACAATTCCTGTTAATCCTCCGACTGTAAATAGGAAAATGAAGCCGAGAGCCCAAAGGAGGGGAGTTTCTCATTTAATGCTTCCGCCATGAAGAGTTGCAAGTCAGCTGAAGACTTTAACACCGGTAGGAATTGCGATAATTATAGTTGCGGATGTGAAGTATGCACGTGTGTCGACGTCTATTCCGACTGTGAACATGTGGTGGGCTCACACAATAAAGCCTAGTAGTCCAATGGCAACTATGGCTCATACTATTCCCATATAGCCGAAGGGTTCTTTTTTACCAGAATAGTAGGCAACGATGTGGGAAATCATTCCGAATCCGGGGAGAATTAAAATGTAAACTTCGGGGTGGCCAAAGAACCAGAATAGGTGTTGGTAAAGGATCGGGTCCCCTCCTCCGGCTGGATCAAAGAAGGCAGTGTTTAAGTTTCGGTCTGTTAGAAGCATTGTAATGCCGGCAGCTAAGACTGGGAGTGATAGGAGTAATAGTACGGCTGTAATAAGGACAGCTCAAACAAATAGGGGAATCTGGTACATGGAGACAGCATGGGGTTTCATGTTAATGATGGTTGTAATAAAGTTAATAGCCCCTAGGATTGAGGAGATCCCAGCTAAATGAAGAGAAAAAATTGTTAAGTCTACAGATGCTCCTGCGTGGGCAAGGTTGCCGGCTAGAGGCGGGTAGACTGTTCAACCTGTTCCAGCCCCAGCTTCAACGCCTGAAGAGGCTAGAAGCAGGAGGAATGAGGGGGGAAGGAGTCAGAAGCTCATATTGTTTATTCGAGGGAATGCCATATCAGGGGCCCCGATCATTAGGGGGATGAGTCAGTTCCCAAACCCTCCGATCATAATTGGCATTACTATAAAGAAAATTATTACAAACGCGTGCGCTGTAACGATTACATTATAAATCTGGTCGTCCCCTAGAAGAGCGCCGGGTTGGCTCAGTTCTGCTCGGATGAGTAAACTCAAGGCTGTACCGACCATGCCGGCTCAAGCACCAAATACTAGATAGAGGGTGCCAATGTCTTTGTGATTAGTTGAGAAAAATCAGCGTGTGATTGCCACAGGTAGGATGGCTGAGTTTTAAGCGGTGGATTGTAGCCCCATAGACAGAGGTTTGATTCCTCTTCTTACCAAGTCCTGAGGTGTTTTCATGCCGGATTGCAAACCCGGAGAAGTAGGTTAGACGCCTGCCGGGACTTTCCCGCCTGTTTGGCGCCCCGCCAGGCGGGAAAGTAGATGGATGCTCGCTGGTTTGGGCGTTTAGCTGTTAACTAAAACTTGGTAGGATCGAGGCCTACCCATCTAGGGAGGCCTTAGCTTAATAAAAGTACTTGTGTTGCATACAGGAGATGTGGGTTAGTTTCCCGCAGGTCTTATCAGGGACTGGGAGATTTTCACTCCCGCTTAGGGCTTTGAAGGCTCTTGGTCTTGTGCTATCCTAAGTCCCTTAGGGGGCAAAGAGGGCCATTGCGGCGGGGGCGAGGGGAAGAGTGAGGATGGTTGTTGCGGTCGAGATGGCTAGGGGAAGGGTAAGTTGGGGGGTGAGGAAGCGTCAGGGGGCCGAACCGGTGAGGTTATTGGGGAATATAGTGAGGGTTATTGCGTATGAAAGTCGGAGGTAAAAGTAGAGGCTGAGGAGGGCGGTGAGTGCAGCGAAGGTGGCTAAAAGGGGGAGGCCCTGTTTGGCTAGTTCTTGAAGGATTAGTCACTTTGGCAAAAATCCTGTGAGGGGTGGGAGACCACCTAAAGAAAGCAAGATAAGGGGGGCAAGGGATGTAAGGACGGGGGTTTTGGCCCAAGAGATGGCTAGTGAGTTGACCGTTGTGGCTTTGTTCAGTTTAAATACAAGGAAAGCCGAAAATGTTATAATAAAGTACGTAAGTAGGGCGAGCAAGGTGAGGGAGGGGGCGAATTGAAGTACTAAGGTTATTCATCCTAGGTGGGCGATTGAGGAGTATGCTAGGATTTTCCGTAGTTGTGTTTGATTCAGACCCCCTCAGCCGCCAATGAGTGTGGAGGTGAGGCCTAGAGTGATGAGGACTGCCGAGTTGTTAGGGTGAATTTGAAGGAACAGGGCAAAGGGTGCGAGTTTTTGTCAGGTGGATAGGATTAGTCCGGTGGTCAGGTCCAATCCCTGGAGGACTTCTGGTATTCAGGAGTGTATAGGTGCTAAGCCAATTTTGAGGGCCAGGGCTAAGGTGATTATTGTGGCAGGGAGGGGGTGTGATATTTGTTGAATGTCCCATTCTCCTGTGAGTCAGGCATTGGTGGTGCTGGCGAAGAGCAGCATTGCTGCTGCTGTTGCTTGGGTGAGGAAATATTTAGTGGTGGCTTCGACCGCTCGGGGGTGGTGGTGTTGGGCTATAAGGGGAATAATGGCTAGTGTATTAATTTCTAAGCCTATTCAGGCGAGCAGCCAGTGTGAGCTCGCGAATGTGATTGTAGTTCCGAGGCCAAGGCCAAACAGTAGGAGGGCCATAATGTACGGGTTCATTAACAGGGGAAGGACTTTAACCTACATGTTTGGGGCATGGGCCCAAGAGCTTAATTGGCTGACACTGTTAGGAAGTGGTGTAGAGGAAGCACTAAGAGTTTTGATCTCTTCAGGTGGGGTTCAAGTCCCCTCTTTCTAAGGAGTTGGGGGGATTTTAACCCCCATGATTCACTCTATCAAAGTGGCCCTTTAATTCAGGCACAGCTCCAGGCATTATAGCTGAGGGGGTAGCCCAGCGAATGCGATGGGCAGCGCGAGGTGTCAGATGACTAGGGCTAGTGTTAGGGGCAGAAAGTTTTTTCAGATAAGGTGTATGAGTTGGTCGTATCGGAAGCGGGGGTAGGAAGCTCGGACTCAGAGGAACAGAATGGAAAGGAGGGCTGCTTTTGTCATAAGGTTAACGGCCGTTAGTTCCGGGAGTGTTGGCATGTGGGAGGCTCCAAGGAAAAGTGTTGCGGAAAGAGTATTTATGAGTAGGATATTAGCGTACTCGGCTAGGAAGAACAGTGCGAAGGGACCCCCTGCGTATTCTACGTTGAAACCCGAGACGAGCTCTGACTCTCCCTCGGTTAAGTCGAAAGGGGCTCGGTTTGTCTCTGCTAACGTTGAAATGTACCACATAGCGGCTAAGGGTCAGGCGGGCATGACTAATCAAATGCTTTCTTGAGCGGTGTTAAAGGTTTGAAGGGTAAAGCCTCCGGTGAAGATAATGATATTAAGAAGGATAAGGCCTAGGCTGACTTCGTAAGAAATAGTCTGGGCTACGGCTCGGAGGGCTCCCACTAGGGCGTATTTTGAATTTGATGCTCAGCCTGAGCCCAGAATAGAGTAGACCGCAAGGCTGGAAAGTGCTAAGATAAAGAGGATTCCTAGGTTTAGATCAGTAACAGGGTAAGGGAGGGGTATAGGGGCTCAAAGGGTTAAAGCCAGGGTAAGTGCTATTATAGGGGCCAAGAGAAAGAGAACAGGTGAAGAAGTGGAGGGGCGTACGGGCTCTTTAATGAATAGTTTTACTCCGTCGGCAATGGGTTGGAGGAGCCCGTAGGGCCCCACAATGTTAGGGCCTTTTCGTAGTTGTATGTAGCCAAGCACTTTTCGTTCGATTAGGGTTAGGAAGGCTACGGCTAGTAGGACGGGGACGATAAAGGCCAGAGGGTTAATCACATGGGTAATGAGTGCTGATATCATAGTTAGGGAGAGGAGTTGAACCTCTGTTTAAAGGGCTTAGGTCTTTCGCAATTTACCGGGCTCTGCCACACTAACACGCCATTCTCTTAGGCAATAGGGGTATGCCCTTTTGCCTAGTTTAGATGTCTTCATTAGGTAAGGGGGAGGCGTACCTGGGGCATGGGCCTCTTCTTTCCGGTCCTTTCGTACTAGAAAAGATCATAACATAGATAGAAACTGACCTGGATTACTCCGGTCTGAACTCAGATCACGTAGGACTTTAATCGTTGAACAAACGAACCCTTAATAGCGGCTACACCATTAGGATGTCCTGATCCAACATCGAGGTCGTAAACCCCCTTGTCGATATGGGCTCTAAAAGGGGATTGCGCTGTTATCCCTAGGGTAACTTGGTCCGCTGATCGGCATTGCCGGATCACTTATGGTCAGAAGTTCTGCTAATTAGAGCTGTAGCTCTTAGTTGTGGGAGGAGAGGGAAGAGAAAGAAAGGGGTGGTCCTCCCATTCCGCACGGGGGATGTTTGTTTCCCCATGGTCGCCCCAACCGAAGACATCAGGACAGGAGGCCACTAAGTTCAGTCTTTTATTTAAGGGTCCTTAACATGGTCTGCCTTCGTGTCTAAAGCTCCATAGGGTCTTCTCGTCTTATGGGCTTATCCCCGCTTCTGCACGGGGAGATCAATTTCATTGACCTGAAAAAGGAGACAGTCAAGCCCTCGTGGTGCCATTCATACAGGTCTCCATTTAAAAGACAAGTGATTACGCTACCTTTGCACGGTCAAAATACCGCGGCCGTTGAACTAATGTGTCACTGGGCAGGCGGGACCTCTTATTCTTGAGTTTTGCAAGAGGCGATGTTTTTGGTAAACAGGCGAGGCTTCATGTGTTTGCCGAGTTCCTTCTCTTTCTTTTAGTCTTTCCCTTTAAGCACACCAGTGTGGGAGTAACGGTTGATGTTTTGGACGGTCTTCTAGGTCATGTTTACGTTTGTCCACTACCTTCTTTGATTTGGGCCGTTAATTTTCGGTGGGAGGTCCGTTCCGATTTACACGCGTGCAGGGAGAGGGGCTGTGGCCCCTCTTATTACTCATTTTAGCATGGTCGCCCCCATGTTTGCATGGGGCGGCCTGGTAGGATTAGGGGGCTAAGATTAGGTTATCAGGATATACGGCGAGGGGTATGTTTGAGCTTTAACGCTTTCTGTAGGGATGGCTGCTTTTAGGCCCACCAAAACATTCTTGCCTTAAAAATTATGATCTTTACCCTCCTGGGAAAGTTGTATCTTGGTTCAAAGGGGCTGTCCCCCCTTTGACTAACTCTCGCGGTTTCTTTAGGGATCTTTAGGAAATAGAATAAGGATGAATAGAGAAGCCGGGAGGCTGAACTTTTATCCAGTTCCCAGGCAACCAGCTATAACTAGGTTCGATAGGTCTGTCACCCCTACTCGAAGCTCTTCCCACTCTTTTGCCACAGAGACGGGTTTGCCCTATTATTAGGCTGTCTTGAAGTAGCTCACCTAGTTTCGGGGTGTCAAACTAAAGTTCTCTTTGCTTGATGCTGCTGGCTAAATCATGATGCAAAAGGTACGAGGGGTTATCTCTGCTTTGCTTGGCTTTACTGGTCTGTTTCATCTCTTTTTCAGCGTTCCCTTGCGGTACTTTGTCTATAGCGCCACTAGCTCCTTTTCCGTCGCCCGTACTAAGGAGGAAAAATGGTTTGTTTGGTTTTATGTCGTGTTTTTGGGGTTATTTATAGTTGTTTGTTGTAGTTGAGAGGTGGGGCTAGCTAATAGGCGTCAGGGCGGCTCGATTTGCACGGGCGACTTCTCGGTGTAAGGGAGATGCTTTACTGTCTTAGCTACGCTCTGATTTTACCAAGCGCACCTTCCGGTACGCTTACCATGTTACGACTTTCCTCTCCTTTGCAGTTGTAGGGCTTTAGTTAAAAATGTCCGGGGAGCTTGGGGAGGGTGACGGGCGGTGTGTGCGCGCTTTAGAGCCGGTTTCAGCAAGACACTCTGCTTCTTGCTTACTGCTAAATCCTCCTTCAGCTGTGTGTTTCAACACATCATTCGTGTTCGCTAGTTGCTAGCGAATGTAGCCCATTTCTTCCCCTCTCATGCACTACACCTCGACCTGACGTATTGGGCTGTGCCAATTGTGCTTACTATTCGTCCTTCACAGGGTAAGCTGACGACGGTGGTATATAGGCGGGAAAAACAAGAAAGGGTGAGGTTAAACGGGGGTTATCGGTTCTAGAACAGGCTCCTCTAGGTGGATGTTAAGCACCGCCAAGTCCTTTGGGTTTTAAACTGGTGTTCGTAATACCCAGGCGGATGTTTGGTGTAATAAACAATCAATGTTCAGGGCTAAGCATAGTGGGGTATCTAATCCCAGTTTGTTCCTTAGCTTTCGTGGGTTCAGGAGAAATAAAGCCACTTTCGTGGTTGGGCTTCATACCTTCGAAGACGTATGACAGTTCTGAAGGCGTTCGGCTTTAGTTTTGTGTTTTCCTTAACCACTCTTTACGCCGCTGTCTGTCAACTTAGGCCTCTCGTATAACCGCGGTGGCTGGCACGAGTTTTACCGGCCTTCTTAGCTTTAACTAAGTCAAGTTTTCACTTATAGCTTAATGTTTATCACTGCTGGATTCCCTTGAGGGTGTGGCTAAGCAAGGTGTCGTGGGCTGAGTTACGGCGTGCCTGATACCGGCTCCTCATTCCCAATCAGGGAATTGTGGGCATTCTCACGGGTGGGCGGATACTTGCATGTGTAAATCTAGCTAAAGCTGACAGTAAAGTCAGGACCAAACCTTTGTGCTCGCGGGCCTTTTTAAGGGCCATCTTAGGAGCTTCAGTCCTATACTTTATTTAAGCTACGGAAGC